CTTTAAATAAAAAAAATATTATTATTACCTTAATTATAAGTAATGACATTTTCAGTTAAAATAAAATTTTTAGTATGGGTAGTTAATATAATCATTATTTATTAATTTAAATAAGAAAATTTTTTAATAATATATAAAATATTTATATTAATGTAATATCTTTTATATAATCATTATTTATTAATTTAAATAAGAAAATTTTTTAATAATATATAAAATATTTATATTAATGTAATATCTTATTATTTATATAATAATAATATATATATATATAAATTAAATATTTATATAACTATAAATAATTATCTAATAAGTATTTATATTAATATAAATAATTATTATATAATCATTATTTATTAATTTAAATAAGAAAATTTTTTAATAATATATAAAATATTTATATTAATGTAATATCCTAATTAAAATTAGGTTAAATTAATACTATTTATAATTTAATTATTATTAAATATTATATTGGTATAGTAAATAAAACTTCCTATTTATAAGGTTAGAAATTAAAGGTGAATGACCCCTCCTTTAATATTCCAAAAAAAGGAGGGGGAAAATCGTTTAAAAATTAGTACTATTTATTGTTTTAGAACATCAACTTACATTATTTATAGGTTCTGATAACCTGGGGATTTTTAATTATTAAAGTTTTATTCTTGCTCTTATATTCATTTTATGATTGTTCCACATGCAAATATTTTTAATACTATTAAAGCAGTGGTAAATATTATTTTTCAATGAAAGTTGGATATAGCAATTTATATATCTCTGGTTAAAATCGTGCCAGCCACCGCGGTTATACGTTAGGAGAAAGTGAATATTTTTGGTTTTGCAGTTAAATTTATTGTCCTTTAAATTTAAAATTTTTAGGTGAAATTTTAATTTTATTATAAAAGGTTCTTTTGAAGCTGTTAAATTTATTTTATAAACTAGGATTAGATACCCTATTATTTTAAATGTAAATATAAACCTGGGTAGTAATAGTTATGTTCTTGAAACCCAAAGAATTTGGCGGTATTTTATTCTTTTTAGAGGAACCTGTCCTGTAATTGATAGTCCACGATGGAAATTACTTGTTTTTGTATTCATTTTGTATACCTCCGTCATCAGAGTATCTTTTTAGAGTTAATATTCTAAATATACAAAATATATTATGTCAGGTCAAGGTGCAATTTATGGACAAGTAGAGATGGGTTACAATAAAATTATTTATACGGATTATTATTATTATAGATAATATGAAGGTGGATTTAAAAGTAAAATTATTTACTTGATATTTTGATTTTAGCTCTAAAATATGCACACATCGCCCGTCGCTCTTATTTTAAAATAAGATAAGTCGTAACATAGTAGGGGTACCGGAAGGTGTCCCTAGTAAGTAATCAAATTAGAGCTTGGTAGTAAGCATTTCATTTACACTGAAAATTTAATTGTGCAATTCAATTTAATTTGATGATCTGACTCTTACTTTAATTAATTATTTTCAATAAGAGAATTATCTTTTTGTTTAGTATATTAAAGAAAAATATTTTTGGTGATAGTAAATTAGTACTGTGAAGGAATTGATGAAATAATTTAAACACATAATTTTACATAAGTATATTTTATTTATAGTACCTTTTGTATCAGGGTTAATCAAATATTTTAATTTATATTTATATCTCGATTTCAAAAGAGCTAATCTTTTATTTTAGTTAATGTTTCATAATTATTAATAATATTGATTAGGAAAGAAATTTTATTCGGTTTTGAAGGTATCTAGTTTTTTAAGAATTAAATTTAATTTAGCCTTGTTAATTAAATATTACAATATTATAATATTTATATAACAAGATAAAAATTATAGGGGATAAGCTCTATATTATTCTATAAATTTTCTATATAATTAATTCTTGTAGGGTTATAAATATCCATCATTAGTGAGTATGTTATAATTTATTTTTTATTTTAATTGATTTTATTTCTTTTAGTATAATATTAAAATATTATAATAAATGTTAAATTATAAGAAATAATGATTAAATTAGTATAAGATTTTGTTCATTAATTTTTTATTGATCATGATAAGATAAGGAACTCGGCAAATATAGTTCTCGCCTGTTTAACAAAAACATGTCCTTTAGAATTTAATTGAAGGTCTGACCTGCCCAGTGATTAATTTAACGGCCGCGGTATACTGACCGTGCAAAGGTAGCATAATCATTAGTCTTTTAATAGAGGGCTGGAATGAAAGGTTTAACGAGGAATTGACTGTCTCATCTTATTTGTTTTAAAATTTAATTTTTTAGTTAAAAAGCTGAAATTTTATTGGTAGACGAGAAGACCCTATAGATCTTTATAAATAATTGTGTAATTATTTTTATATTAACACTTTTATTCAATTATTTATTTTGTTGGGGTGACAAAAACATATAAATAACTTTTTTATTTACAAAACATTGATTTATGAATATTAGATCCATTATTATTGATTATTAGAATAAGTTACCTTAGGGATAACAGCGTAATCCTCTTCCAGAGTTCATATTTACGAGGGGGTTTGCGACCTCGATGTTGGATTAAGATAATAGTTAGGTGTAGCCGCTTAATATATAGGTCTGTTCGACCTTTAAATTCTTACATGATCTGAGTTCAGACCGGTTTAAGCCAGGTCGGTTTCTATCTCCAATTTTATTTAATTTTTAGTACGAAAGGACCAAAATTAAGAAATAGTTTCTTGTTGTTGAATATTAATAACTATTTTGGCAGAAAAGTGCCATGAATTTAGAATTCATAAATGTAAGATTATCTTACAGATAGTACTTGCAGTTTAATGATGAAATAATAGTATTATTAGAGGGATTAATTATGTTTATTTGTGTGCTTGTAGGTGTTGCTTTTCTTACTCTCCTTGAGCGTAAGGTTTTAGGTTATATTCAAATCCGTAAGGGTCCTAACAAGGTTGGTTATTGTGGTGTCGTGCAACCATTTTCTGATGCTATTAAATTGTTTACTAAGGAGCAAACTTTCCCTATAGTATCTAATTATTTACCTTATTATTTTTCTCCTGTTTTTAGATTATTTGTTTCTTTATTTATTTGGTCAATTATGCCATTTTATTTTGGCTTATATAATTTTGAGTTAGGTCTTTTATTTTTCTTATGTTGTACAAGAGTGGGAGTATATACAGTTATAATCGCTGGTTGGTCTTCTAATTCACTTTATGCCCTTCTAGGTGGTCTTCGTGCAGTGGCTCAAACTATTTCATATGAAGTAAGCTTAGCATTAATTTTACTTTCTTTTATTATATTATCAAATGGGTACAGCTTATATTATTTTTTTCTTTATCAAAAGATTTTGTGATTTATATTTATTACTTTTCCTTTAATAATTGTATGATTTGCCTCTAGACTAGCTGAAACTAATCGTACGCCGTTTGATTTTGCTGAAGGTGAATCAGAGTTAGTTTCTGGATTTAATGTTGAATATAGTAGAGGTGGTTTTGCTTTAATCTTTATGGCGGAATATTCTAGTATTTTATTTATAAGAATATTATTTGTCATTTTATTTTTAGGAGGTGATTTTTATTCTTTTTTCTTTATTTTAAAGTTAGTAGGGGTAGCTTTTATATTTATTTGAGTTCGTGGTACGTTACCTCGATATCGTTATGATAAGTTAATATATTTAGCTTGAAAAATTTTTTTACCTGTATCTTTAAATTATTTAATTTTCTTTGGGGGTTTAAAAATTATAATAACTTCCCTATTAATTTAATGTACAATTTTTAGTAAAACTAATAAGGATTTTAATCCTTTTCTTGTACTTTCAAAATACTTGCTTCTAAAAGCTTATTAGTTATTGTAATATCTTATCCCAGATCTTTATAGTTATAGGATGAATAATATAGAATGAGAAATATAATACAGTTAAGATTTGGCCTGTGATAATATAAGGGTCTTCTACAGGTCGTGCCCCAATTCATGTTAATAACACTACAATTGATACTATTGATCAAAAAAGAATTTGATTGATAGGATAAAACTGTAATCCCCGGAAGTTTCTCTTTATTATTGGTATAATAAAGAGAATAGCAATAGATATAACTAATGCAATTACACCTCCTAATTTATTAGGAATTGAACGTAGAATAGCATAAGCAAATAGGAAATATCATTCTGGTTGAATATGTACAGGGGTAACTAGTGGGTTAGCAGGAATAAAATTATCAGGATCTCCTAGTAAATAAGGGTTAATTAGTGATAATATAATTAATAATATTACTATTACTAAAAATCCCATAATATCCTTTCATGAAAAATATGGGTGGAAAGGGATTTTATCACTATCTCTGTTTAACCCAATTGGATTATTTGATCCTGTTTGGTGAAGGAATAATAAGTGTACCATAGTTGCTGCTGCTACAATAAAAGGTAAAACAAAATGAAAGGTGAAAAATCGAGTTAAGGTGGCATTGTCTACGGCAAATCCCCCCCATACTCATTGTACTAAAATTGTACCTAAGTATGGAATTGCAGATAATAAATTTGTAATTACAGTGGCCCCTCAGAATGATATTTGACCTCAAGGTAGAACATAACCTATAAAGGCGGTTGCTATTACTAAGAATAGGATAACTACCCCTACTCTTCATGTGTGAATATAATTATATGATCCATAATAGATATTTCGCCCAATATGTAGATAGATACAAATAAAAAAGAATGAAGCCCCATTTGCATGTATTGTTCGTAAAATTCACCCATAATTTACGTCACGGCAGATGTGATTTACTCTATAAAATGCTATATCAATATTTGCTGTATAATGTATTGCTAGGAATAACCCCGTTAAGATTTGAATTACTAAACATAGCCCTAGAAGAGATCCAAAGTTTCATCAGATTGAGATATTTGATGGAGTAGGTAAATCAATTAGTGCATTATTTGCAATTTTAAATAAAGGATGTTGGATTCGTAATGGTTTATTCATTAGTTTGTTGGTCGAAGAGGGCCTATATTAAATTTGGTGATTGATACTACTACAATTAAAGTTAAAAATAAATATATAACTATAAACATTGTAATATTTGAGGAAGGTCTGTTGTATAGTGGAGATATTAATATTTTAATGTGATTTGGTCTTTCATATTCTATCATGGTTGGGTTAACAATTATGAATGGGTCTAGTAGTAATAATATTAATATAACAATAATTATTATTATTCCAATGGCTGTCATAAAATAAAATCTTTTTTTAAATATTTCATTTGATGCAATTCTTGTTATGTAAATAAATAAAACTAGTATTCCCCCTAGAAATACTAAAAATAAAATATATGAAAACCATGAGGTATATGATATTAGACCTATTATAATAGATATTATCATTGTTTGTAATAATAAAATAATTCCTATGTTCATAGGGTGTCTTATTGATGAAAATAATAAGCTGTTTATAATTATGAAAATTACAGATATAATTTGTCTGATTTCAGAGAGTAGTTTAATTAAAATTTTAATTTTGGAGATTAAGGATGAATATAATAATATTTCTCTCTGAATTGGGGGGGGGTAGTTCAAGGAGTATATTACTCTACTTTGGTTTACAAGACCAATGTTTTTATAAACTACTGAAACTAATGTTAATATTTTATGATTATGTATTTTACTTTTTTATTCTTAGAGGTTTATGATCATTTGTTTCTAAGCGTAAGCATTTATTGTCAACTCTTTTGAGATTAGAATTTATTGTACTTAGATTATTTTTTTATATTTTTTGTGTATTTATTTCTTATTTTGAACTTTATTTTTTAATGTATTTCTTGACATTTGGTGTTTGTGAAGGTGCTCTTGGTTTAGGAATTTTAGTTTCTATGATTCGTAGACACGGTAATGATTATTTTAGTTCATTTAGTATATTACAATGTTAAAATTTATTTTTTTTGTTATTGGATTGATCCCCCTATGTTTCTTTTTAAATTACTGGGTCATTACTATTATACTATTCTTAATTTCTTTTGTTTTTTTGGTTGAAGGATATATAGTTAATTTTTTTTGTAATATTAGCTATTATTTTGGTTATGATGTTTTGAGTTATGGTTTAATTTTTCTTAGTTTTTGAATTTGCTGTTTAATATTATTGGCTAGTTCTTCTATTTATTTTAATAATAATTTTATTAATTTTTTTATAATTAGAGTTATATTTTTATTGTTATTTTTACTTTTTACTTTTATAAGAATGAATTTATTTATATTTTATTTGTTTTTTGAAAGTTCACTAATTCCTACGTTTTTCCTTATTTTGGGATGAGGATATCAGCCTGAGCGTATACAAGCTGGGATTTATTTATTGTTTTATACATTATTTGCTTCTTTACCTTTACTTTTATCAATTTTTAATATTTATACTTCATTAGATACTTTAAATATAAATATATTTTATTTTATTCAGAATTATTCTTTCGGGGTTTATAGTTATTTTTCTCTATTATTAGCTTTTTTGGTTAAAATACCTATGTTTATTTTTCATTTGTGACTTCCTAAGGCTCATGTAGAAGCCCCAATTTCTGGTTCAATAATTTTGGCTGGGGTATTATTAAAGCTTGGTGGATATGGTATTCTTCGTATTTTTTCTCTTATTTCCTATTTGGGTGTCAGATTAAATTTTATTTGAATGGGTGTTTGTTTAGTTGGTGGTGTTATTGTTAGATTAATTTGTTTATGTCAGGTTGATTTAAAGTCTTTGATTGCTTATTCTTCTGTTGCTCATATAGGTATTGTTCTTGCTGGCCTAATACCTCTTACTTATTGGGGTTTAAGAGGTTCATATATATTAATATTGGCTCATGGACTCTGCTCATCTGGTTTGTTTTGTTTAGCTAATATTAGTTATGAGCGATTGGGTAGTCGTAGATTTTTTATTAATAAGGGTTTAATTAATTTGATACCTAGTATATGTTTATGGTGATTTTTATTGAGTTCTTGTAATATGGCAGCCCCTCCAAGAATGAATTTATTAGGTGAAATTAGTTTATTAAATAGAATCTTAAGTTGAAATTATTTGACAATAATTTCTATTATGCTATTGTCTTTTTTTAGAGCTGCTTATACTTTATATATATATAGCTATACTCAGCATGGTAAACTGTTTTCTTCTCTTTATAGTTGTAATTCTGGCTATTATCGTGAATATTTACTTTTAATATTACATTGACTCCCGCTAAATTATATTATTTTGAAAAGTGATTTATTTTTTAATTGATTATAGTGTCTACTTGGATAGTTTAAATAAAACGTTGATTTGTGACATCAAAGATGCAAAATCTTGCTTTAGGTCATTAGTTGACGTTTAAATATTTGTTTTATTAGATCATTATTTTTGTTTTTATTATCTATAATTAATATTTTTATGGGTTTTTATTTCTGTTTGATAAATATATCTTATTTTATTGAATGGGAGGTAGTATCCATTAATTCTATGAACGTTGTAATAACATTAATTTTTGATTGAATATCATTAACTTTTATAGGCTTTGTATTTTTTATTTCTAGAATGGTTATTTTTTATAGCCACAATTATATGGAAGGTGACCCTTATATTTCCCGTTTTATTTTGTTAGTACTTATATTTGTTTTATCTATGTTATTCTTGATTATTAGTCCTAATATAATTTCTATTCTTTTAGGTTGAGATGGATTAGGTTTGGTATCTTATTTGCTTGTTATTTATTATCAAAATTTTAAGTCTTATAGAGCGGGGATATTAACAGTATTGTCTAATCGTTTGGGTGATGTTGCTTTTTTATTGAGAATTGCATGAATATTAAATTATGGTAGTTGAAACTATGTGTTTTATTTGTATTTAATAAGTGATGATTTTGAGGGTTTAATAATTTGTGTTCTTATGGTGTTTGCGGCCATGACTAAGAGTGCTCAGATTCCTTTTTCTTCATGACTTCCTGCTGCAATAGCTGCCCCTACCCCTGTCTCTTCTTTAGTTCATTCTTCTACTTTGGTTACAGCAGGCGTTTATTTAATAATCCGTTTTAATTCTTTATTAATATCAAGAGGATTTGGTAAATATTTATTGCTTATTGGAGGTATAACTATATTTATATCTGGTATTGGGGCTAATTATGAATTTGATTTAAAGAAAATTATTGCGTTGTCTACTCTAAGACAGTTAGGTCTTATAATAAGAATTTTATCTATGGGTTATCCTAATTTGGCCTTTTTTCATCTTTTAACGCACGCTTTATTTAAGGCTTTGTTATTTATGTGTGCTGGGGTTATTATTCATAATCTAGGTGATTGTCAGGATATTCGTTATATGGGTGGTCTAATTAATTTTTTTCCTATAACATCTAGATGTTTTATAGTATCTAATCTTGCTTTATGTGGGTTCCCTTTTTTGGCCGGATTTTATTCTAAGGATTTAATTTTAGAGATGTGTTTATTATCAAATCTTAATTTTATTAGATTTATCTTCTATTTTTTTTCTACTGGCTTAACAGCCTGTTATACATTTCGTCTTATTTATTATGTAATATGTGGTACTTTTAATGGCGCTATAAATAATAATATTTCCGATGACAGTTGGTTTATATTAAAGGGTATGTGTTTTATGGTATTTATAGCTATTTTAGGTGGTAGAATAATAATGTGAATTTTATTTGATACCCCTCATATGGTTTGTTTACCTTTTTATTATAAGATTTTAGCCTTGTTTGTTAGTTTTTTTGGTGCTTTAATAGGATATCAAGTTTCTATAACCCATTATTCATCTTCGCTTTTTTCTATAAGTTTAATTTTCGTTTCTCATTTTTTTGGTAGTATGTGGTTTATACCTTATATTAGAACACGTGGTTCTTATGTGTATCCACTCTATTCTGGTAAGGTTTATTTAAAGAGATTTGATCAGGGATGATGTGAGTATTTTGGAGCCCAAGGCATATATTTTGTTTTCAAGAATTTAACTGGATTTACTCAATCTTACCAAAATAATTATTTTAAGACCTATCTGTTACTGTTTATGGTTTGATTAATTTTTTTATTTTTTCTTTACTATTTGGGTAGCTTATATTAAAGCTTGACATTGAAGCTGTTACTAAGGTCTTTAGACCCCTAAATATTTATGAAAAGATTTCTTTTATTTTTACATTGAAAATGTAATGTTTTTATAAACTACATAAACAAGAGTATAAACGGAGTTAAACCGCTAAAAATTGAAGTTAGCAGCTTCATTTTGATCATCATACTCTCTTAGCTGGAAATATATTTCATTCTTATCATTAACAGTGATATGCCTCTTTTTGGCTTCAGCTAATAAATAAGGATGAGTTAACATCAAGATGATCAGGTCGAAACTGATTGCAATATTCGCTTCTTATTTAAGATAAGTTGGCAGGCCAACACCTTTTGAATGCAAATCAAATATTATATTTAACTATTATCCTAAGACGATCACTCGAGAGCCCCCTGGTTTCATTCATGGTAAAGTCCTACTAATAAAATTACAATGAAAATAACTGACACTAATCTTCATGAACCCATTCTTGATGTTTTTAATCTTTCGATTATAGGTAGTAAAATTGCGATTTCTACATCGAAGATTAAGAAGATTACTGCAATCAAGAAAAATCGTAAGGAGAATGGAATACGTGATTTATTAAATGGGTCAAATCCACACTCAAACGGTGAACTTTTTTCCCGATCAATAATTCTTTTTTTTGATAAGACTACGGAAATTAATATGACGATATTTGTAATAATAATTAATATTGTTCTTACAATTAGTATAGTATTGATTATTTATCCTGAAATGATCAGACTTTTTGATTGGAAGTCAAATATACTATTATATTAGATAAATTATCTACCTCATCAATAAATTGAAATATATAAGAATAATCATACGACGTCGACAAAATGTCAATATCATGCTGCTGCTTCAAAACCGAAGTGATGAGAAGCTGAGAAGTGGTTTAATGTTTGACGTAATAAACAGGTTGATAAAAATAAAGTACCAATAATAACATGAATTCCATGGAATCCTGTTGCTATAAAAAATGTTGAACCATAAACTGAATCTGCAATTGTAAATGGGGCTTCAATATATTCGTATGCCTGTAAGATAGTGAAATATAATCCTAATATAACAGTAAAGAATAATCCTTGAACTGCCTGAGAATGATTACCTTCTATTAGTCTATGATGGGCTCATGTAACTGTAACTCCTGATGCTAAAAGGATTGATGTATTAAGTATCGGAATTGATATAGGGTCAAATGGTGAGATTCCCTTTGGAGGTCACATTCTACCAATTTCTACGGTAGGGGATAAACTTCTATGGAAGTATGCTCAAAAAAATGACACAAAAAACAATACTTCTGACGTAATAAATAAAATTATACCTCATCGTAACCCAATTACTACTGGATAAGTGTGTAGTCCTTGATAAGTTCCTTCTCGAGTTACATCCCGTCATCATTGAATTATAGTTAATACTAGAACACATGTTCTGATTAATAATAAGTCATTGTTGTAAGTGTGAAACCATTTCACTATACCTGTTGTTATTATTATAGCTCCAATTGCTCCTGTTAGTGGTCATGGTCTTTGATCAACTAGGTGATATGGGTGATTATTATGAGTCGACATTAGTTTACTTCTCTGGAATACAATGTTCTTAATACTGCAAATACATATGATTGAATAATAGACACTGCCGATTCTAACATTAACAATGCAATTTGTGTAATTAATAGAAGAGATAAGATTGAATAAGATAAAGATGTACCTGTTCCTCCTAGTAATGTTATTAATAAATGTCCTGCAATTATATTTGCGGCTAGTCGAACTGCTAAAGTCCCAGGACGAATTAAATTTCTAATGGTTTCAATACAAACCATAAATGGTATTAGAACTGAAGGTGTACCTTGTGGTACAAGGTGGGCAAATATATGTTGTGTATGGTTAATTCATCCATATAGTATAAAACTAATTCATAGAGGTAATGATAATCTTAATGTAAATGCCAGGTGGCTTGTACTCGTAAAAATGTATGGAAATAATCCCATAAAATTATTAAACAGGATTAGGGAGAAAACCGAGATGAATATAAATGTTGTTCCGTTAAATCCGGTACTACCTAATAAGGTTTTGAATTCATTGTGTAGAGTTTTGGTAATTCTATTTCATAAAATTATTATTCGTGTTGGTACTAACCAAAATACTATTGGTATTATAATTACTCCTAGGAATGTTGAAGTTCAATTTATTGATATATTAAGAATTGATGTGGAAGGATCAAAAACTGAAAATAAATTAGTTATCATGATCAATTTCTTGTCTTAACAGTAATTTTTTTATTATTACTTATCATTCTAATTTTTGGTGTATAAATAAAATAATTTAGGATATTGATTATTACTAATATTGTCGAGAAAAATAAAAATAATATGATTCATCTTATTGGTGCTATTTGAGGGATCAAGAAATACTATAACTAGTAACTTTAGCTTGACAATCTAATATTATTCTTTAACTAATTTCTTCATTAGGAGTATTTCGTTATTTTACTATATTTTGGTTTAAGAGACCAACACTTACTTTCAGCCACCTAATGATGCTTCACTTATATTTTGAATTCAGTTAATAAAAGATTTGATATTAACACTTTCAATTATAATTGGCATGAATCTATGATTTGCGCCGCAGATTTCTGAACATTGTCCAAAGAATAAACCCGGACGGTTGATGAAGAATCTAGTTTGATTTAGACGTCCTGGTGTTGCATCTACCTTAATTCCTAATGTTGGTACTGTTCATGAGTGTAATACATCTGCTGCTGTAATAAGGATTCGCACTTGTGTTTGTATTGGTAATGTTGTTCGGTTATCTACTTCAAGTAGACGGAACCCTTCTGCCCCTATTTCATTATAAGGGATTATGTAGGAATCAAATTCAACGTGTTTAAAATCTGAATATTCATAGCTTCAGTATCACTGATGACCAACAGTCTTTAAAGTGATTGAAGGCTCACTTACTTCATCAAGTAAATATAATAATCGTAATGAAGGTATAGCAATAATTACAAGTACAAATACTGGTAATACTGTTCAAGCAGTTTCAATTTTTTGACCATCTAATAAATTACGGTTAATATTTCTGTTAAAAAATATTGCCCCTATAATATAAGTTACTATAACTGTAATAATTACTAGTACTATTATAGTATGATCATGAAAGTAATGTAATTGTTCTATTATTGGAGATGCAGCATCTTGAAAGTTTAATTGTGCCCATGTTGCCATTTTTAATGAAAGGGTAAACCTTTATAAATGGAGCTTAAATCCATGGCACTTTTCTGCCACATTAAAACTTTAATATAATTGGTAATTCTGCATAACTATGTTCTATTGGAGGTAGCTTTTGATATCATTCAATTGAGGTATTGACATTTAAAGTTCCTAATACTTGTCGTTGTGAAACTAGGGCTTCCCATATAATGTAAATTAATATTACTACCCCAATTAGTGAAATTGTACTTCCTAGAGAAGATATAATGTTTCAGGCCGTATAAGCGTCTGGATAATCAGAGTATCGTCGAGGTATACCTCTTAGACCTAAAAAATGCTGAGGGAAGAATGTTAGATTTACCCCAATAAATATTACTACAAATTGTGCCTTTAATAAATGATTATTTAATGTTACTCCTGTAAATAGTGAAAATCACTGTACAAGTCCTGCTATAATGGCAAATACTGCACCCATGGAAAGAACATAATGGAAGTGAGCTACTACATAATATGTATCATGTAAAGCAATATCAATGGATGAGTTTGCTAATACAACGCCAGTTAAACCACCAATTGTAAATAAAAATACGAATCCTAAAGCTCATAATAATGGCGGTCTATATGAGAATTGTGTACCATGAAGAGTTGCTAATCAACTGAAAATCTTAATTCCTGTAGGAACAGCAATAACTATTGTGGCCGAAGTAAAATATGCTCGAGTATCAACATCTATACCAACAGTGAACATATGATGAGCTCACACAACAAATCCTAAAATACCAATAGCTACTATGGCATAAATTATTCCTAATACCCCGAAGGTTTCCTTTTTTCCTCTTTCCTGAGCAATAATATGTGAGATTATACCAAACCCTGGTAAAATTAAAATATAAACTTCTGGGTGACCGAAAAATCAAAATAAGTGTTGATATAAAATTGGGTCTCCACCCCCTGCCGGATCAAAAAATGATGTATTAATATTACGATCTGTTAAAAGCATAGTAATAGCCCCTGCTAATACTGGTAAAGATAGTAAAAGTAATACCGCAGTAATTACTACTGCTCATACAAATAAAGGTAATTGATCCAACTTTATACCAGGTGACTTTATATTAATTACTGTAGTGATAAAATTAATTGCTCCTAAAATTGATGATACTCCTGCTAGGTGTAGGGAAAAGATGGTTAAGTCTACAGATGCACCAGCATGGGCAATTGCACCAGCCAACGGTGGATAAACTGTTCATCCAGTTCCTGCCCCTCTTTCTACCATTCTTCTTGCTAATAGTAAAGTAAATGAGGGAGGTAATAGTCAAAATCTTATATTATTTAATCGTGGGAATGCTATATCAGGTGCTCCTAATATTAATGGCACTAGTCAGTTTCCAAAACCACCAATTATGATGGGCATTACTATAAAAAAAATCATAACAAACGCATGAGCGGTTACAATAACATTATAAATTTGATCATCACCAATTAGTGATCCTGGCTGACCTAACTCAATTCGAATTAAAACTCTTAGCGCTGTTCCAATTATTCCTGCCCATGCGCCAAAGATCAAGTATAAAGTTCCAATATCCTTATGATTTGTAGAAAATAGCCATCGTCGCAAAACTTAAATATTATATTATGACCCTTAATATAATTTAGGTAAGATGGTCGAGACTTAGGCGATAGACTGTAAATCTATATAGGAGGGGTTCCCTCTTTTACCGGTCTTATATTCAATAATGATTTTAGACTGCAATTCTAAAGGTGTAGGTTTACTACTAAGACTTACAAGATTATTACTTGTATTTTTAACTTTGAAGGTTAATTGTTTATTTAACATAAAATCTTAATAAATTATTATTCAAGTTGTAATTGGAATACCAATAATTGATAAAATTAAAATTATTCTAATAAATTCATTAGAAGTTTTAGTTGATATTCATTTTCTTTCTTGTCTTATAAATATAAAGGCTCTAAACATTACCCGTATATAAAAATATAAAGTTATTAATGTAGTTATTACTATAAAAGTTAACATAATAAAGTAAGATTGTCTAACTAAATTTTGAATAACTAGTCATTTAGGTAAGAATCCTAGAAATGGTGGTAGTCCTGCTAAGGATAATATTCTAATTATTATAGAGAACTTTATTAAGGGGTTATTTTTAATGAAGTAAGATTGGGATAGTTGATATATAGATTGACTATAAAATAAGTAAATAACTGCTATATTTAATAAAGAATAAATAATAAAGTAGGTAGTTCATAAGTTATTTCTAATTATTATTGCTGATAATATTCACCCAAGATGGCTGATTGATGAATAAGCTATAATTTTTCGTATGGAATTTTGATTTAACCCTCCTACAGATCCAATAAGAGTAGATATAAAAATTACTGACATAATTAAATTATTCATTATTTTATAAGAAATTAAGACGAAAGGGGCTAGCTTTTGTCAGGTTATTAAAATAAAACATCCTATTCAATCAATTCCCTCTATTACACCTGGAAATCAGAAATGAAAGGGGGCAGCCCCTATTTTTATTAATAAGGCTCTCGAAATTAGGTAATATCTGGTATTTTCTGTTATGTTGATATATACTTCGTTAGATAGAACTGCAATTAAAAATAAAATTGATGCTATGGCTTGCACTAAAAAGTACTTTATTGCAGATTCTGTCTCATAAGGAGATTTACCCTTATTAATTAAAGGCACAAAGGACAGTAAATTCATTTCTAATCCTATTCATATACCTAGTCAAGAGGAAGATGAAATTGAAATTATAGTACCTAATACTAGAGTGGTGGAAAATACAAATGATGATGGATTAATTAAAATTAAAAAGAGGAAGATTGAACTTCCATAAAAAGGGTATGAGCCTATTAGCTTACTTAGCTTATCTTTTTTTACACTTTGGTGTATGAGGCACACGAGCTTTTGATGCTCTTGGGGTAGTTTAATTCTACAATGTGTAATAAGGGTAGAATATCTACATGATTTATTCTATCAAAATAACCCTTTTGTCAGGCACCTTATT